TGGCTGGATTATTCGTAACTGCATATTTACAATACAGACGTGGTGATCAATTGGACCTTTGATTAATTAACTTCTCTTTTTTTTTGATTGACCTCCTACTTGTTTTAATCTACAGGAGGTCAATTTCAAATTTCTGTTCAATTTTTTCAGTTTTATTTTCGACCTACCAAATAACAAGAATCTAATCACGCTCTGTAGGATTTGAACCTACGACATCGGGTTTTGGAGACCCACGTTCTACCGAACTGAACTAAGAGCGCTTTATTATCATAATAAATAGTTTGTTACCCAAGGGTATATATACTATCATAAATAATAAAATTAAAGGTTGATTATGTATATCCAATTTTAATTAATATCAATATGACCTCGCGTTTCTGCTCATAAGAAAAGCAATAGGTAGGGATGACAGGATTTGAACCCGTGACATTTTGTACCCAAAACAAACGCGCTACCGAGCTGCGCTACATCCCTTTTCTTTTCACTTGATCTATAGTGTCATTGTAGAGAATCCCTGTTTTCTTTTCCACATCTTTATTTCTTTCATTGATATACCAACCTGTCATTTCTTCTTTATTTTTTTTTAGTCTATTATTATATGTTATATATAACATATAATAATAGACTTATATTAAGTACTGAAGAAATATGAAACCCGGCGTAAAAAAAATGAATATTTTTCGGGAATTCTCAGACAGAAAGGGACTTTTTTTGTTTTAAGAAAAGGAATATTTACTTAATTGTTGTACATTTCAATTTGTATTAGGGATTCTGCGTAGACATACAAGTGTGAGTCATTAACTACATCGACACATCCGATCATATATGTATTACTATTATGTATTACAAATTAGAATCAAATTACAAAAATAAAGAAGGAGGGTTTTAAATGCGAGATCTAAAAACATATCTTTCCGTGGCACCGGTAGTAAGTACTCTATGGTTTGGTTCTTTAGCAGGTTTATTGATAGAGATCAATCGTTTATTTCCGGATGCGTTAATATTCCCCTTTTTTTCATTATAGTAAGTGAGGCGGGAAGGGGGTGAAGAAAATTAGAGCTACAATCAAATATCTGTGACTAATCCCTCCCCCTACTCTTCTTTTTTAAAATGAAAATAAATTAGAAAAGAATCAAAATGGATTCACCTCAGTGAAACTAAGAACTCGGGGTTCCAGGACCAAAATGAAATTCATAATAGATCGAGAAAGAAAATGGAATAGCTGTGGCAACAATATAATACAAAATAATTAAATGAAAAACTAAATATCGTACAGTGATTCTAAATTATAAATATAGAGTTAGAAATCATTATATTACTTATTATTACTATATTGTAGATTGCACCAAAATCCTTCATAATTGGATTTTAATTTAGCAACTTCTACTTTTTTTTTTCGTTCGTCTTCGCGTCGGATCAAAAATCGAAAAATAGAAAAGTTTAGTCAATCAAAAATACAAAGGAGGTTCATGGCCAGGGGTAAAGAAGCTCGAGTAACGATTTTTTTGGACTGTACCAATTGTGTTCGAAACCGCGTTAATAAGGAATCAATGGGCATTTCCCGATATATTACTCAAAAAAATCGACATAATACGCCTAGTCGATTGGAATTGAGAAAATTCTGTCCCTCTTGTTACAAACATACGATTCACGGAGAGATAAAGAAATAGATCGAACCAATCGCTCGCGATTTCGCCCTGCCTTCCAAGGAAGACGAAAAACGACATATTATAATTATATATAACAATAATTATATATTATTTATATAACAAAAATTATATATAACAGATCCTATATTTTTTAAATATAAAATAAACAAAACAAAGCAATCCTTTTTTTTAATTCAAAATCATTTCTGATCCGATCAAAAAAGAATTAGTATTTTCAGGACAAGGAATAAAAAAACCATGGATAAATCCAAGCGGCTCTTTCTTAAATCCAAGCGATCTTTTCGTAGGCGTTTGCCCCCGATACAATCGGGGGATCGAATTGATTATAGAAACATGAGTTTAATTAGTCGATTTATTAGTGAACAAGGAAAGATATTATCTAGGCGGGTGAATAGATTGACCTTAAAACAACAACGATTAATTACTATTGCTATAAAACAAGCTCGTATTTTATCTTTGTTACCTTTTCTTAATAATGAGAAACGATTTGAAAGAAGCGAGTCGACGCCTATAACTACGAGTCTTAGAATTAAAAATAAATAAAATAGGCTTGCTCTTCAATTGAATCAAAATCAAACTTCAATCCGACCTCAAACGCGAATTGACGCCTTGTTCAAAAAAATTGAAAATTAAGATTTTAGTGTTGTGTCCTAAGAAAAAGTAAAAAAAAAAGAATTTGGGAATAATTTGGGAAGAAGAATAAATCTTTTTTTATTGAACGTGTTTGTTCATTGTGACGGCTTTATCATATTATATCCTATTTTATCATACTAATTTCTACTCTACCTTCCCGAGTTCACTCGCCAAGGAACTCCATTAAAAATTACAATGGATTTCTTCCAATCTCCTTATCTTATTTTAAGATCTCATTGGAAATCATATAAATACAATTCCTATTTAATATAGCTATTTGTGCAAGTATTTTACGGTTAAGGAGCAACTGCTCCTTGTACACATTGTGTATTAATGTACTATAACTATAGTATAGTTTATTGGCTCGGATTACTGCATTTATCCGAGTAATCCACAAACGCCGAAAATCTCTCTTTTGCCTACCTCTATCTTGATGAGCCGAAACCAAAGCTCTTATTTTCTGTTGAGTAATAGTCCGAGAAAGTCTTGAACGAGCCCCTCGAAAACTTGATGCAAATAAACGAATTTTTGTTCTACGTCTTCGAGCTATATATCCTCGTTTAATTCTAGTCATTGAATAAATAAATGAAACTTTGATGAATAACTAATTGATTTTTTTTTCTTTCAGTTATTTCCCTTTCCTAGTCTATTAATAACAAAACGGATCCTTCCAATGTATAAAATAAAAACTCCAATGGCTTTTGCTACTATAAACCTTCCCGACCACGATTTTTTATTTTTTTTTATAGACTTCTCAGCTCGAAATAAGAATAAGAAATTGTATTGATACTGGTTATCAAAAAATATAAAAAAAGTAGTAAATAGAAATAGGTATAGTGGTTTCCATCGTTTCTATGGTTGCTTCTTAAACGGTGAGGTCCTCTCTATACACCGGAGCCTCCTCCCTCATTTCATTTAATCTTAATCAATGGTATTGTTAACTTGTACAGTTCACACTCTTTTGGCTCTACCCATCATTATCCAGTAATAGGTCTTTCACAACGAGACCCACCTATAACAGTAACGGTATTTTATTTAATTATGAAGATTTGCTGAGTAGCTGACCTTGTTAGTCCGTTCTTGCAGGAGTCAAGAGTTAAGAGCTAAGGGCATAATCTTTCTCCTTTTTAAATAGGATTTCCCTGCTTAATGAATACCATTTGATACCAATGGGAAATTCTTTCTCATCTTAAATTAAAAATGGAATTGCTTGGATTTGTACTAATTTCAACCATAAATTAATTTGATACCACAATCGAAGGATATGATATATCTTAGATTTTTAGATATTTTCATTTTTCGTATAGTGAATGGTCTTTTTCCATTCTATCCTATTCACTGTTACTGATCACTTATACTGGATCAATTCTTTTCTTTTTGCCTAGTCCATGATCTGACCGAGTCGCACATACACCCTAGTACATGTTCCTCGTCGCTGAGGACATCCTCCAAGAGCGGGGGATTTCGTGACATTTTTGATTGGCTGTCGTGTGTTTCTAATAAGTTGTTTAATAGTTGGCATGTTGAATCATATACATAATGGGATGGTTTAGATCGATCCTAACCGGATAATTATGAATCATTTTTTATTAATGTATTGATAGAATATTTAGAATATTGTATTAAACCTGGTAAGAAGATAAAATATCAAATTGCATACTTGCGTGAAATCCTCTTATTTTTTATTCAACCGCTACAAGATCAACAAGTCCGTGAGCTTGGGCTTCTGTTGCTGACATAAAAACATCTCTTTCCATGTCTTCGGAAACAACCCATAAAGGTTTGCCCGTTCTTTGTACATAAACCTTTGTGAGGGTTTCGCGCAGCTTCAGTAGTTCTTCCGTTTCCAGGATAAATTCTCCCGTCCGTGCCTCATAAAAAGAAGTAGAAGGTTGATGGATCATTACCCTGATGAAATAACATAATAAATTATTATTCTATCTCGCGCGATGAACGGCGAAAAGAAAAATATAATAAAAAGAAAAAGATAGAATTGAACAACCGTACAGGCATCTTTTGCACATAGCATACGGCTCCTACACTGGAATTCACTTTATATACCTTTTTTTATTTTACATTAAATAAATTAGAGGGTCTATCATATTAACATAGGTAAATGATCCAATAACCACCCTTCTTTTTGGGGTAGTTAAAAAAATACTACGATGGTTCCGTTGCTTTATATATTAATTTCGTCTGTTATTTAGCAATCCCAAAGTTTCTTTTTTTTTTTCAAATATTAAATAAAAAAAAATCTGTATTCTGAAAGAATACAGAATAATATATATATTGTTTATATTGTTAAGAGTTTTTCGGTGTGAAAACTAAAAAGTTTGTGGCGCTGAAATGGGTCTCCTGATATATCAGATAAAATAGGAAATACCCTTATCTCATACTACTCTTTCGATACATAATTTAACAATTTTGGAAAAAAAAATTTCCTATCGAATTCTAAGTGCCATGCTATTATTACTTAATATTCATATTTCATATATCGCGAAGGCATAGTCTTGTCTTCTTTTTTCTCTCAAATCAAATAAAAAACTCATTGGCGCCAAGCGTGAGGGAATGCTAGACGTTTGGTAATTTCCCCTCCGACCAGAATAAAAGATCCCATTGAAGCGGCTAATCCCATGCATATTGTTTGTACGTCTGGTTGCACAAATTGCATAGTATCATAAATACCTAATCCAGGTATTACCCACCCGCCGGGAGAGTTTATAAACAAATACAGATCTGGGATATCATCCTCTATACTGAGATATATCATAAGACCAATAAGTTGATTCGAGATCTCGTCATCAACCTCTTGGCCTAAAAAAAGTAATCTTTCTCGATAAAGTCGGTTGAGTGGGATAAAATTGTATCCCTTTCGGAACCGTACATGCATCTTTTAAGGCATACGGTTCAATACAAATCGCGAAAAAAAAAGAATCAATGTGTAGATTCGAGTTTTTTTCTTTACTTATTTATAATAAAGAAAAAAAATTCACTAAACTTAACTTATCGGACTAACTTTTCATTGATGTATTCTTTCATCGGAATTTAATCCAAATCACGATGTAATTTTCTTGTTCCTGAACGGTCTTCTTGAATTCTTTTAGGTTTATGCTCTACTCCGAGTAAAGATCTGATCGTTTTTGATTTGCATATATAGGCCAAACGCCCGAATACTACGTCTTTTTGCTACGATTTCTTTTTTTTTCAAGTTATTTATGTCTCCCGCCAAATAGTAAATATTCAATGCATTCATCATATTACTCAATTTATTAACAGTTTGAGATCACTTCTATTTATTTCTATTTATATTAGAAATTCTAAATTGAATATTAGATAAATAAATTCTAAATAGAATATACTAGAGTATGATATTTTAAGTAGAAATCATAAATATATTATCAATTGGTTGTTTCTAAACGGAGCCTGGATATTTCATTTTATTGTTCGAACCAAGGCAACCATAAATTATTCTAAATTTCTAATATTAATCTGTATATCCCCTAAAAAATAGATTTCATTTTCTTCTAATTTTCTTCATTGTATTTCACGCTCCAAATTTTTGATGATTCAATCAATCTTTCTTGGGCGAAAGGGAGGATATCTCAATTGTGGGAAGAGAACGGGAAAATACCGTATAACCAAATATATCTGACAAGTCGCACTATACGTCAACCCACGATGCATCTTCGTCTCCAGGATTTCGAAAAGGTACTTGTGGAACACCAATAGGCATTAAATGAAAGAAAAATTAAGTACTATAATCTCACTTTAATGTGAAAGCGTAAAAGTAGGTTTATTGTCTTAATAATATTTTATCTTTTATCATATTTTATCCATAGATTAAAAAAAAAGTTCATAAAAAAGGAAGACAGAATGAATAGAATGAATAAAGTAAATTTGTTTCAAATAGGTTTTTTCTTTTGGATGATGAACAAACCTAGATGCAGTTACTCATATAAAATGCTATCAACGCCCGACCATTGCGTATTGGTACTTATCGGGTATAGAATAAATCTGCTTCTTTTTGTTTCTACGAAGAAAATTGTTCCATTATTATTAAAAGACATTCTTACTAAAAGAATAGAACAAATATTAATCCTTTCCCCGAGATAATCCACTAAAAAAATAAGTTCCATAGTATAGTTTTTTTTACAGTGCAATAAAGTTACATAGCGTCTATTTTTTAATTTAAAAAGGGGGGTATTTCCATGGGTTTGCCTTGGTATCGTGTTCATACGGTCGTATTGAATGATCCCGGCCGTTTGATTTCTGTCCATATAATGCATACAGCTCTGGTTGCTGGTTGGGCTGGTTCGATGGCTCTATACGAATTAGCTGTTTTTGATCCCTCTGATCCTGTTCTTGATCCAATGTGGAGACAGGGTATGTTCGTTATACCCTTCATGACTCGTTTAGGAATAACCAATTCATGGGGTGGTTGGAGTATCACAGGGGGGACTCTAACGAATCCAGGTGTTTGGAGTTACGAAGGTGTGGCTGGTGCACATATTGTGTTTTCTGGCTTGTGCTTTTTAGCAGCTATCTGGCATTGGGTCTATTGGGATCTAGAAATATTTTGTGATGAACGTACAGGAAAACCCTCTTTGGATTTGCCAAAGATCTTTGGAATTCATTTATTTCTCTCAGGGGTGGCTTGCTTTGGTTTTGGCGCATTTCATGTAACAGGATTGTATGGTCCCGGAATATGGGTATCCGATCCTTATGGACTAACGGGAAGGGTACAAGCTGTAAATCCAGCATGGGGTGTGGAAGGTTTTGATCCTTTTGTTCCGGGAGGAATAGCCTCTCATCATATTGCAGCAGGAACTTTGGGCATATTAGCGGGTCTATTCCATCTTAGTGTTCGTCCGCCCCAACGTCTATACAAAGGATTACGCATGGGAAATATTGAAACTGTCCTTTCCAGTAGTATCGCTGCTGTCTTTTTTGCAGCTTTTGTAGTTGCTGGAACTATGTGGTATGGTTCAGCAACTACCCCGATTGAATTATTTGGTCCCACTCGTTATCAATGGGATCAAGGATACTTCCAACAAGAAATATATCGAAGAGTTAGTGCTGGGCTAGCAGAAAATCAAAGTTTATCTGAAGCTTGGTCTAAAATTCCTGAAAAATTAGCTTTTTATGATTACATCGGCAATAATCCGGCAAAAGGGGGATTATTCCGAGCGGGTTCAAT